CAAGGAAATCCCCATTCCCCGCTTTTTTTGGAAAAAACGGAAGATTTTCCTTTTCCTATATCTGACCTAATGAAACTTTTTTTTTTTATTAGAGATTGGTCGGGCAAAAAGTCAGAATTCGAGATTTTAAATCAACAATTCCAAATAAAAAAAAACGACCAGGAAGACGCAATAGAATTCTGGGAGAACATTCCATATGCACAAAAATCAAGAAGTGTTCTGTTACTAGCTCAATCAATTTTTAGAAGATATATTAAATTACCCTTATTAATAATAGCTAAGAATATCGGCCGTATTTTATTGAGACAATCTCCGGAATGGTACGAGGATTTCCAAGATTGGAATAGAGAAATTTATCTAAAGTGTAGCTATAATGGTCTTCAATTTTCCAAAACAGAATTTCCTAAAAATTGGTTCAGCGAAGGTTTTCAAATCAAAATCCTATATCCTTTTCGTTTGAAACCTTGGCACAAATCTAAGCTACGACTCTCTGATAGAGATCAAAAGCAACAAGATGATTTTGATTCTTGTTTTTTAACAGTTTTTGGAATGGAAACGGAATATCCTTTTGGTCCTCCGCGAAAAACACCTTCCTTTTTTGAACCAATTTTGAAAGATATAGACTATAAAGTCAAAATAAGAAAATTTTATTTTAGAGTTCGAAGAGCTTTTAAAAAAATAAAAAAAAAAGAAGAAAAAGCATTAGTATTTGTAAAACAAATACTAAAAGAACTTTTAAAAGGAAAGAAAATTCCATTATTTATACCGCGAGAAATATACAAATCAAATGAAACTGAAATAGAAAAGGATTTTATAATAAGCAATCCGATAATTCATGAATCACTTAGTCAAAATCGATCTACAGGTTTCACAAATTATTCACAGGCAGAAGAAGAAATGAAACATAGAATTGATAAAAGAAACACAATCATAAATCAAATAGAAATAACGAAAAAAAAAAAAAAGAATAATGGAAAATCACCGCCAAAAATTTGGAAAATATTCAAAATAAAAAATATTGAATTATTAATTCAATTTTTCTTTGAAAAGATATACATAGATATCTTTCTATGTATCATTAATATGCGCAGAATCGCTCTACAACTTTTTATGGAATCAACAAAAAAAATTATTAAGAAATACATTGACAATAACGAAACAAATCAAGAAAAGAAAAAAAAAAAAAATAAAATGGACTTTATTTCGACTATCAATATAAAAAAGGCTTTTGATAATCTTAGAAATAGTAAGGGGAAGTCACATATTTTTTTTGATTTATCTTACTTGTCACAAAAATATGTATTTTTCAAATTATCACAAACCCAGGTTATTCACTTCAATAAGTTCAGATCTATTCTTCAGTATAATGGACCGTCTTTTTTTCTTAAGAATGAAATAAAGGATTTTTTTGGAAGACAAGGAATATTTGATTCCGAAGTAACACATAATCAACTTCCAAATTATGGAATGAATCCCTGGAAAAACTGGTTAAGAGGTCATTATCAATACGATTTATCTCAGATTACATGGTCTAGATTAGTCCCACAAAAAGGGCGAAATGGAAAAAAGAAATGCCAGACGTCTCAAAATAAGGATCTAAACAAATGGTATTCCTATGAAAAAGACCCATTATTTGATTACAAAAAAAAAAAAAACTCGAAAGTCTATTTATTACCAAATAAAGAAGATAATTTTCAAAAAAACTATAGATATGATCGTTTATCATATAAATATATTGATTCTGAAACTAAAAAGAAGGCCTATATTTATAGATCATCATTAGAAACAAATAAGAAGCAAGAAAATTCCACCAGAAAGAAAGAAAAAATTGTTAACATACTCAAAAATATTCCTATCAAGAATTATCTAGGAAAAAGCAATTATATATATATGGAAAAAAATAAAGATAGAAAATATTTGGGTTGGAAATTGAATAAAAATATTCAGGTTGAACCTAATAAGGACCAAAACAAAATAGGGGATAAAATTCATAATAATGGTCTTTTTTATCTTCCGATCGATTCAAATTCCGAAATCAATTACAAAAAGGTCTTTTTTGATTGGATGGGAATGAATGAAAAATTATTAATCTTAAATCGCCTCATATCAAATCCGAAAATTTTTTTCTTTCCAGAGCTTGTGATACTTTATCATAAATATAAAGAGAAACCTTGGTTTATCCCAAGCAACTTACTTCTTTTTAATTTGAATAGAAATCCAAATTTTAGTGAAAATCAAAATAGAAAGGGAAGGCAAGAGGAGGGTGAGGATTTTTTAAATTTTAGCCCATCCAATTCAAAACAATATTTTGAATTAAAGAATCAAAACAATATTGAAGAATCTTTTTTAGAATCAATTGAAAAACTAAACATATTATTTAAAGGAGATTTTCCTTTGCAATTAAGATGGACTGGACGTTTGAATCAATTGAATCAAAAAATGATGAATAATATCCAGATATACGGTCTCCTGGTTAGCCTCATAAATGTAAGAAATATTACTATATCCTATATTCAAAGGAAAGAAATGAATCTGGATATAATGAGGAGACGTTTAAATCTTACACAATTAACGAAAAAGGGAATTTTGATTATGGAACCTGCCCGTCTATCTGTAAAAAATGATGGACAGTTTTTTATGTATCAAATCATAGGTATTTCATTGGTTCATAAAAGTAAGCACCAAAGTAATCAAAGATACCGAAACCCCCAAAATGTTGCTAAGAATCATTTTGATGAATCCATTCCAAGACATAAAAGAAAAACTCTAAATAGAGACAAAAAGAATTCTAATTTGCTTGTTCCTGAAAAAATTTTATCGTCTAGACGTCGTAGAGAATTGAGAATTCTAATTTCTTTCAATTTAAAGAATCAAAATAATGTGCATAGAAATCAATTATTTTGCAAGGAGAACAAGATAAAAAACTGGAGTCAATTTTTGGATGAAAGTGAAAATTTTGACATAAAAAAAAATGAATTAATTAAATTAAAGTTCTTTTTTTGGCCTAATTATCGATTAGAGGATTTAGCTTGTATGAATCGCTATTGGTTTGACACCAATAATGGGAGCCGCTTTAGTATGTTAAGGATATATATGTATCCATAATAGAAAATTTTGAGTTTCCTATATATTCTGTTGTTCTATCAATCATCTTTTTTCATTTTTTCTGCTGTCCGTGATCTGTAAATATCCATGTTATATGCAAGTAACCCGATGCACACATGTACTGTCCTATTAGGATAAATAATAAGGAAATGGCGTATCAATTCAAGCTATAAATAAATAAAAAGATAAACTATTTGGTATCGTCTTTTTGTATCACTAGGCAAATGAACTCAAAAATAGGTTAATGTTAATTGATAAAATGAATATAAAGAAATTATGATTGTTGTGTATACTACATGAAAATTTATGACATTATTATTACTGATCAATAAAATCAATATCTGCAAAAAGGGGAGTATCAAATTATTTTATGGTAAAAAATTCATTTATTTCAATTCTTTTGAAAGAACAAGAAGAAAACAAAGAAAACAGAGGATCTGTTGAATTTCAAGTAGTAAGTTTCACCAATAAGATACGGAGACTTACTTCACATTTGGAATTGCACAAAAAAGACTATTTATCTCAGAGAGGTCTGCGGAAAATTTTGGGAAAACGTCAACGGTTGCTGGCTTATTTGTCAAAACAAAATAGAGCGCGTTATAAAGAATTAATAGGGCGGTTGGATATTCGAGAGAGAAAAAGTCGTTAATTTGAAGAAATTGAAGAGTTCATTTGAATTCTTCGCTTAAAGTTTGATGAACTTCTTTTCGCTTTCAGCAATTCATGGCAGAATGAATCAGGAAAAACCTATGACTGTACCATCTACAAGAAAAGACCTCATGATAGTAAATATGGGACCTCACCACCCATCAATGCATGGTGTTCTTCGACTCATTGTTACTCTAGATGGTGAAGATGTTATTGACTGTGAACCAATATTGGGTTATTTACACAGAGGTATGGAAAAAATTGCGGAAAATCGAACAATTATACAATATTTGCCTTATGTAACACGTTGGGATTATTTAGCTACTATGTTCACAGAAGCAATAACTGTAAATGCGCCAGAGCAATTAGGCAATATTAAAGTCCCTAAAAGGGCCAGTTATATCAGAGTCATTATGTTGGAGTTAAGTCGTATAGCTTCGCATTTGTTATGGCTTGGCCCTTTTATGGCAGATATTGGGGCACAGACTCCTTTCTTCTATATTTTTCGCGAAAGAGAATTGATATATGACCTATTCGAAGCTGCCACCGGTATGCGAATGATGCACAATTTTTTTCGTATTGGTGGAGTCGCTGCTGATTTACCTCATGGCTGGATAGATAAATGTTTGGATTTTTGCGATTATTTTTTAACAGGAATTGCTGAATATCAAAAGCTTATTACACGGAATCCCATTTTTTTAGAACGGGTTGAGGGAGTGGGCATTATTGGTGGAGAGGAAGCAATCAATTGGGGTTTGTCGGGACCAATGCTACGAGCTTCCGGAATAAAATGGGATCTTCGTAAAGTTGATCATTATGAGTGTTACGATGAATTTGATTGGGAAGTCCAATGGCAAAAAGAGGGGGATTCATTAGCTCGTTATTTAGTACGAATCAGTGAAATGACAGAATCCATCAAAATTATTCAACAGGCCCTAGAAGGAATTCCGGGAGGGCCCTATGAAAATTTAGAAATCCGCCGTTTTGATAGAGTAAAAGATACTGTATGGAATGAGTTTGACTATCGATTCATTAGTAAAAAACCTTCTCCGACTTTTGAATTGTCGAAGCAAGAACTTTATGCGAGAGTCGAAGCACCAAAGGGAGAATTGGGAATTTTTCTGATAGGAGATAAGGGTGTTTTTCCTTGGCGATATAAAATTCGACCGCCGGGGTTTATTAATTTGCAAATTCTTCCTCAGTTAGTTAAAAGAATGAAATTGGCTGATATTATGACGATACTAGGT